TTGTTGCAATAGGAATGAACAAAAACAAATAAGTTTTGGCTAATGTAATAAAGATACCAATTAATGTTCCAAAGACTTTACCCCTTTTATTTATGCCAAATAACTCAGGAACAAATATGTACGGAATAGAAAGATTCCAACCTCCCAAGTAAAGAACTGTTACAAATAATGAAGAAACTAGTAGATTCAGATATGAAGCAATGTAAAATAAACCAAATTTGATACCTGAATATTCGGTTTGATACCCTGCTACTAATTCTTCTTCTGCTTCTGGTAAATCAAAAGGTAATCTTTCACACTCGGCTAGAGAAGAAATTAGAAAAACGATAAACCCGATGGGTTGACGCCACAAATTCCACCCTAAAAAACCATATTTTGACTGCGCTTCCACTATATCAACTGTACTTGAACTGTTAGATAATCATAGTCGATGATAACATCACTGTGCCCATCGCTATTACAGAACCGTACGTGAGATTTTCACCTCATACGGCTCCTCAGAGGTCACAAATAAATCTAAGGGCCCTTTCCTATTCTTTATCTTGATATGTTTGTCAGATAGAGTCAAAATCTATCCTAAGGTCCCAAATTAGACCAATGGAATTCTGTCTGCTATATTTAAAACTAATAAATAAGTGCTTCTGAATTGATCTCATCTTTTAAGAATTTTAATTTTTCTTTGTTGATTAATAACCTTATCATTAAATAAAATGCGCTTTATAGCAATATCACATATACATTTCAACCTCGAATTTTCAATTACGAAAAAAAATTAGAGAGTCTATTAGTTCACGAATCATGACAAAAATTTTATCTCTCTAAATAGAAATAAAAATTGAATTATAGGAAAGAATAAAAACAAAAAAAGAAAAAAGGAAGAAAAAAAGGACATCCCTACTTTTTGCTTTTGCAATTAGATTCTTTTCTTTATATTTCGATTTATTGTATTTCATTCCTATTCTCCTTTCTCAGAAAAAGGGGCTTTAACCAAAGTAAAAGATTACTTCGTTCTTGATAGTTATTTACTTACTCAGTGGATAGGAACATACTCTGGATCAGAATCATGGGGAGTACTTCTTGATCATTTCTACGAATGTAAAGCCCCAATTCGAATTCCTTTTATGTACAGAAATATCCTCTTGGATAACTTACATAATCTCAATTACTAATCCTTTGTGTATCTTGGTCTTCCTAACCATCCACTTATTTTTGCTTTCAACCTCCCGTTATGAAAATCCATCTATGGTAATAGACAGTAAAAACTCCATACAGTTGATCTTTTGAACCCGCTTCAAGCTATCATGACAATTCACCAATCTTGGGGTAAACAATCTCTATTGCTTATGTTTACTTTTTTCACCATTTGATTCTTGTACATAGGAAATGAGACTCAACCTTTTTACTGCAAATTTAGAAGCTGTTTTCTTTCACTCATATAACTATCTGGTTTAGTTCATCAACTTAAATGCTGAATAAAAAATAAAATATATATATATTCAAGCAACTCTTTCTACCCTTGTTTCTAGAAAGAAAAGAATTTGGAGAAATTTTAGGTCTCACCGAATCACACGTAGAGATATTGATAACACACATAGAGCTAATGGTATTTCATAACTAATTGATTGGGCAGCTGCCCGTAGACCACCTAAAAAGGAATATTTATTATTTGATCCATATCCTGACATAAGAAGTCCAACGGGAGCAACACTTGAAATGGCAATCCATAAAAAAACACCAATACTAAGATCGGCTAGAACAAGGTGATCACCAAAAGGAATTACTGAATAACTTAGAAAGATAGATATTACTGCTATGGATGGTCCGATACTGAATAAACGAGGATCTCCTGTAGATGGAATAAGGTTCTCTTTAAAAAGTAGTTTTGTCCCATCTGCTAGAGCTTGAAGAATTCCTAAAGGGCCGGCATATTCAGGTCCGATACGTTGTTGTATTCCTGCAGATATTTCTCTTTCTAACCAAACAATTACTAGTACACCTATTGTGATTCCTAATACAAGAGTCAAAATAGGGACAAGCATCCATATGATTCCATAGACTTCTTTTAAGGATTCCAATTTGGAAAAAGAATTGATAGTCTCTATTTCTGTTGTATCAATTATCATTTCAACGATCAACTTCTCCCATAATGATATCTATGCTACCTAGTATTGTCATAATATCAGCCAATTTCATTCTTTTAACTAACTGAGGAAGAATTTGCAAATTGATAAAACCTGGTGGGCGAATTTTCCATCTCCAAGGAAAAACGCTCTGATCTCCTATGAGAAAAATTCCCAATTCTCCTTTTGGGGCTTCAACTCTCACATAAAGTTCTTGTTTCGACAATTCAAAAGTTGGAGAAGGTTTTTTACTAATAAACCGATATTCAAAATCATTCCATTCAGGATCTTTTAATCTGTCAAAACGTCGTATTTCTAAATTTTCGTAAGGCCCTCCTGGAATTCCTTCCAGAGCCTGTTGAATAATCTTTATGGATTCGGTCATTTCACCGATTCGTACTAAATAACGAGCTAATGAATCCCCTTCTCGTTGCCATTGAACCTGCCAATCAAATTCGTCGTAAGACTCATAATGATCAACTTTACGAAGATCCCATTCTATTCCGGAAGCTCGTAGCATTGGTCCCGATAAACCCCAATTTAATGCTTCGTCTCCCCCAATAATGCCTACGCCTTCAACTCGTTCTAAAAAAATAGGATTCCGGGTAATAAGTTTTTGATACTCAGCAATCCCCGTTAAAAAATAATCGCAAAAATCCAAACATTTATCTATCCATCCATAGGGTAGATCGGCAGCCACCCCTCCGATACGAAAATAATTATGCATCATTCGCATACCGGTGGCAGCTTCGAAGAGGTCATATATTAATTCTCTTTCTCGAAAAATATAGAAGAAAGGGGTCTGCGCACCAATATCCGCCATAAAAGGACCGAGCCATAACAAATGAGAAGCTATCCGACTCAACTCCAACATAATGACTCTGATATAGCTAGCTCTTTTAGGTACTTGAATATTGCCTAATTGTTCGGGTCCATTTATGGTTATTGCTTCTGTGAACATAGTAGCTAAATAATCCCAACGTGTTACATAAGGCAAATATTGGATAATTGTTCGATTTTCCGCAATTTTCTCCATCCCTCTATGTAAATAACCCAATATTGGTTCGCAGTCGACAACATCTTCACCATCTAGAGTAACGATGAGTCGAAGAACGCCGTGCATTGATGGGTGCTGAGGCCCCATATTGACTATCATGAGGTCTTTTCTTGTAGTTGGTGTAGTCATAAGTTTTTTACCGATTCATTCTTCCATGAATTGCTGAAAGTAAAAAGAAGTTCATCAAAATTTAATAGAAACATATAAGTGAAAATCAAATGACTCTTCAAATTAATCAAATTAACGAGTTTTTGTCTCTCGAATGTCCAACTGATTAATTAATTCTTTATAACGTACTCTATTTTTTTTTGCCAAATAAGCTAGCAGCCGTTGACGTTTTCCCAAAATTTTCTTCAAACCTCTCTGAGATAAATAATCTTTTTTGTGCAATTCTAAATGTGAAGTAAGTCTCCGTATCTTATTGGTGAAATTGAATACTTGAAATTCAACAGATCCTCTCTTTTCTTCTTGAAAAATAATTGAAATGACAGAATTTTTTACCATAAAAGAATTTCCCCTTTCTTTATTTTACAGATATGGATTTTTTATAATTTTATCGATCAGTAATAATAATGCCAGTAATTTGAACGTGGTATATAGACTTAATTTCTTTATGAACTCCTAATTTTATCAATTCCAATAAATTAATCAAATTCAAAATTTGATTCAGATAGGAATCCAAAAAGGTGGTAGGTACATTTTTTTCATTAACAAAAGCGAATAATTTAAACCTCAAATCCTAAAATGAAGAAGATTCTGTTGATTCATTTCTAGATCTAATCGATACCTTATTGATTTAGTATCGTCTACTCGAATTAGATTCGAATGAGATGTAATACAAGGCATGTGTGCATTTGTTTGCTTTCAGATACTCTATACGAGACGGGGTATATAGTACTATCAATTAATTTTCAATCGTGGATACATATGTATCCTTAAGATACTGAAACGGCTACCATTATTGTTATCAAACCAATAACGATTCATACAAGCTAAATCTTCTAATCGATAATTAGGCCAAAGAAAGAACTTCAATTTAATTAATTCATTTTTCTCTTTATAAAGAGGTTTCCTTTCATCCAAAAATTGACTCCAGTTTTTTACATTGGTTTCGTTGCAAAATACTGAATTCCTATCGACGCCATTCCAATTCAAAGAATTAAAAAAACTTCGAATTCTCAATTCTCTACGACGTCTAGACCATAAAATATTTTCAGGAACAAGTAAATCAAAATGATTTTTGTCTGTATTTATTCTTTGAGTTTGAGGTTGCAGAATGGATTCATCAAAATTCTTTTTATCAACATATCTTTGGTCTCGGTATCTTTGATTAGTTTGGTGTTTACTTTTATGAACCAATGAAATACCTATGGTTTGATACATAATAAATTGTCCATTATTTTTTACAGACAACCGAATAGGTTCGATAATCAATATTCCCTTCTTCATCAATTCTGTAAGAGTTAAATTCCCCTGAATCAGCATTATATCCAAACTCATTTCTCCCCTTTGAACTGACGATATACTAATTTTGGTTGGATTTATCAGTCGAAGCAGGAGACAATACACCTTGATATTCTCGATCATTCTTTGATTCAAATCATCGTTCCATTTCAATTGAAAAAGCAAATAACGTTTCAAGAACAAATCAAGTTCTGCTTCCGTGTTGCTTTTGTATTGTTTTTTCTTTTTACTCTTCTTTGTGTCTGATTCCGCGTAATCTTTTTCAAGATCGTTTTGATGTTTTGAGAGAACAGGGCCCGGATTTACTTTGTTTTCTATATCTGATCCACGCTCTCTTTCTCCTTGATTTGCGGGTTCTTTTGCTTCTTGAATTCGATTCTTTATTTTTTTATTTGATGGTAGAAAAAAGTTTTGTTTTTGGTTTTTATTAATGTTTTTATTTTGACTAACATTTTCATTTGTGTTCAAATTTAAAAGAAGTAATTTGCTTGGTATAATCCAAGGTTTTATTTTATATACATTATAAAGTAGTACAAATTCTGGGAAGAACCAAAATTCCAGATTGAATATGGGACGATTAAATATTTTTTCATTCATTCCCATCCAATCAAAAAATACTTTTTTAGAATTTTTTTGAGTGTTTTCTGGATTTTGATGAATTGTAAGATAAAAAAGGCCTTTTTTATCAATTTTCTCAATTATTTGATAATTATTAATACCAAATTTAGTATTTGGATTACTGTTGGTATCGATCTTAACCCAGGCCTCAATATCTCCTTTTTGTCTAAGAGAAAAATGGATAATTTTCCAATCAAAATATTTTCTATCGAGATTTCTTTCTATATATAGAATATTGCCTTTTCTTAGATAATTATTGATATAAAGATTGCCGGGCATATCAAAAAAGTTGTGTTTGGACGTGTTGGAATTATAAGAAATTTCGAGGTTTTTATTTACTTGAAAGGGTAATCTAGAAATAAATGAGTCACTTTTATTTTTATAATTAATTGATTTATATGATAAAAGATCATATCTATAACATTTTTGAAAATTATCTTCTTGGTTTGATAATGAATAGAGTTCAGAATCATTTTCTTTTTTGTAATGAATTAATTGGTCGTTTTCATATGAATTCCATTTGTTTAAATTTATATTTTTATTTTGAGCCATACAACTTTGATTAACCCTATTTCGCCATTTTTGTGGCATTAATCTAGACCATCTAATCTGAGATAAATCGTATTGATAATGCCGTCTTAACCAGTTTTTCCATTGATTGATTCTATAACTCTGAAGTTTCTTATGTTTTAATTCAGAATGAAATATTCCTAGTGTTCTAAAATAGTCCTTTATTTTAGTCTTAAGGAAAAAAGACGTTCTGTTATATTGAAGAACAGATCTAAATTTAGACAAATTAATAACTTGGGTTTGTGATAATTTGTAAAATACATATGCTTGTGACAAGTAGGATAAATCAAAAAAAATATGTGAATTTTTATTACTAATATTATAAAGTGACTTTTTTAGAGTCGAAATAAAGTGAATTTTTTTTTTATTATTAATTTTTTCTTGATTTATTTCATTATTGGAAATGTATTTATCAATCAATTTGTTTGTTGATTCAAGAAAGAGTTGTGTATTAATTCTGGGAATATTAATGATAGATAAAAATAGATTGATGTATAATCTTTGAATGAATAATTTTATAAAATAATGGAATTTCCATATTAATCGAGTATTTCTTCTTTGTAATATTTGAAAAATATTTTTTGTCGATTCGAATTTTTTAATATTATTTGTTTTATTACGACTAATGTCTATTTCTGGAGTTACTTTCTTTTTCTCTTTTGTAATTCTTTCTATTTGATTTTTTATTGTACTTGTTCTATCAGTCAAATCCTTCATTTTGGTTTCTATCAGTGAAGAATTTGGCCAATTTACAGATTCAATTTGACTAAATGATTCGTTAATTATCTGATTACTAATTAGAGAATCTTTTTCTTTTTTCGTTTCATTCGATTCAGATATTTCTTTGAATCTAAATAATACAATTAGCTTTATTTTTGAAAGTTCTTTTCTTATTTTTTTTAGAAATAGAATACTTTTGATAAGCCATTTTTTAGTTTCTTTTGAAATTCTTCTAAATAATTTTGTTTTTCCTTTTAAAACTTTTAGAGTTATAAAATATTTCTTTTTTAATTTTCCATTTTTTTTTTCGAGTTCCTTAAAAATGGGCTCAAAAAAGGAAGGGCGACTTCGTGGAGAACCAAAGGGAAGTTCAGCTTCCATTCCCCAAACTGTTAAAAAACAAAAATCATCTTTTTGTTTTTTCTTTTTCATTAGCTCTTCATGGGAGGGGTACAGTTTAGATATATGCCAAGGTTTCAGACAAAAAGGAAATAAAATTTTGATCTGAATCCCATCCCTCAACCAATTTTTTGGAAATTCTGTTTCTGATAATTGAACACCATTATAAGTACATTTAATATGCATTTCTCTATTCCATTCCTCCAAATCTTCAGACCATTCAGGAAGTTGCAAGAATAACATACGCCCGAGATTTTTGGCTATTATCAATGAAGGTAATAGAATATATTTTCGAAGAATTGATTGAGTTATTAACATGGAACCTCTTATTATTTGCGCAAAAAGAATGCTATCCCAGGCTTCGGCTATAGCTATCCGTGCTTTTTCCTTTTTGCTTTTGGTCTCCCCTTTTTTGTCCGTTTCTTTTTTCTCTTCTCTTTTTGGTTGTTCTTCTCTAAATTCTATAATCTCGAATTCTCCTTCTTTACCTGCCCAATTTCGAAAAATTGGTTTAATCAGTTCAGAGATATCAAAAGAAAAAAGACGGGGGGG